AAGGAGAAGATACGGGTTCGATTCCCGCCGCTCGCCAGCTTAATTTAGTAAGGTACTATGATAAAAAAAATTTAGTAAGGTACTATGATAAAAAATTTAGTCTAGTTGACTACTTAACTACTTATATTAAATTAAGTAGGTGTTAGTCTAATACCGTATCCCTTACTATCTTACCCTTCCTTTGCACCCCACTCAAAAAAAAGGGGGCTCCGGCGGCGGGAATTGAACTCGCCAACAGGACTCCCTAAATCAGGGATTCACCGAGACGAACAACTGGCAAACTGCTTTTAAAGGGAAGGGAGGTAGACTGTGCCTTTCTTTCATTTCATTTTTCTTTTCTGCAGGGTAGGAAGGAGCCTTGAGAGTTCTTCTTGTAGGGGCAAGTGACTTTGTAAACTGCTCAATTTGGCCCTCTAGGGCCGGGAACTAATGAATAAAAAAGGGTTGGATACCGCCCAGCCCTCTACCATATCCATACAAATAGAATAGTCCTTTTATACAGACAGCTAAGTGCGGAGACGGGAATCGAACCCGTGACCTCAAGGTTATGAGCCTCGTGAGCTACCAAACTGCTCTACTCCGCTCTGGAGGGCCGGAAACTGGTGGACGAAAAAGGTTGAATACAGGCCTCTACCATGTCTAGACAAATAGAATAGTCCTTTTATACAGAATGGAGCGGGTAGCGGGAATCGAACCCGCATCGTTAGCTTGGAAGGCTAGGGGTTATAGTCGACGTTGGTTGATTATTTTTAACGTCTCTAATTCAAAACCGAACATGAAATTTGGATTTCATTCGGCTCCTTTATGGATATTCTCACCACTTAACATCTATGTCAGCTTTTCTATCTGAATGGAACCAAAGCTCTCCGCTTTCTAGATGATCCCTATAGAGTAGGAAATAGAAATTCTACTAAATCTATCTAATCTACTTACTTCGTTCCCTAATTTTATTCAAGAGATCCTGAGGAAAAGAATTGGGTTTCCACCGAGCTGAAACAATATGCTGATGGTTCTAGTAAACCAAAACTACCGTTTTTTAGCTATTAGGCTTCCATTTCCTTTTTTAACAAAAGAAGATTTAGTTACGATTGGAAATAAACTTTTTTGTATCTTCATCCATAGATCCTTTACTCATATTTAAAAAATGGGAATACTTAATCCAATGCAAAATTATGCTTCGCGACTCTGTACTCATAATCCAATTTGTATTTTGGATGCAATTTCCATTAGTCTTTGGATACAAATCGCGAGAATGTATATTCTTCCTCAATATGCTATTGAGAGGAAAAGGATTAAATCCTTTATAAGAACTAAAGTTTTCATCGGAATATAAAAAACTTAAGGACACCTTAAGTATATCATTTCAAATTCAGTTATTAATAGAACGAATCACACTTTTACCACTAAACTATACCCGCTACATGTAGATTATGATACCAACGCTACCCTTTGTCAAGGGTAGCCATTCGAGAAGGAGGCTAATTCCCCCTTATTGAATCAAATGGAGAAGGTTCATGACAGTGAGCGATTGGTACTTCGATCGCGGGCCTTTATTTTAGGGTTTAGATAGCCTCTCTGGTCTGTAAAATACATATCTTCTTACCATCCCAATAGCGTATGAACCTAATGTATGCATTTCGATTAGGGTCGTATTCTTATTCTATGGTTACGACTACAATGATCATTATTTGCTTTGCGAGGACGTAAGTGTGCCAGACTGCTGTAAGGAATAGTTTGATTATTCCTACAATATACACTAGGAGATATAGGGGGCAGCACTGCCCCCTTAAATCCCTTTCTTCCTTTTCCTTTTTGTTCAATTCTGAACAAAGAAATTGGGGAAGATGTTTTCTTCCCCCACTTATCATGAAGTCCGAGCCCTAGAGAAAGAGTGAGATGAATTTCAAAAATTCATCATAGACTTTCCCTATGGCTTGAGAGAAGCAAGAAACAAAGAGTCGTAACTTAAAGAGAAAGGCGGACAGGACCCGACGGATTTACCTGATGTAAAGAAGATCCTAAATGTCTCTGGTTAGTCGATCCTCTCCATTTACTAATTTCCTCCCCTCTTTTCCACTCAATTCTAGTTTATTAGATTCTTGTTTAAAAGAATCAAAGAAGATGAATAGAACTAAGAACACATAAAAAAAGCATAGAGGACCAAGACCATTACCAAATGTTCCTCTCAAGAATCATATTGGGTATCTGTTCCCTTCCTTTTCCCGCTAGGATCGGAAATCTTATATTTTTCATATCCATATACCATCGAACCCTTAGGGTTCCAGAATCCTCCTTTTTTCCTAGTCTTCGGAAACAGAAAACCCATAGCCGGGAGGAGTTAGGTATGTAGGGTATGGTTTATTATTTTTTGTTGGGCAGGCAGTAGAATAATTTTTATACTCTGCAATATAAATTCTACTGCCCACTTTTTACAAGCAAATTGTTGCTAAAACTCTAACATAGTTTGTTCAAAATGCAACAACTAGAATCCTTGGAGAATATTCAAGTACCCCCTTTCCAAGGGGTACCTGTTAAAAATCGCTTCAACAAATCCGTCCAAAACTTTTTAAGAAAAATGGAAAAGTTTTGAACTCGAAGGTTTTTCCAAGAGATGCCTGTTAAAAATAGTTTCAATCTCTCACCAAAACAGATAAGAAGTATCTCACTGAAAATTACTACCCAGCCATATGGGTATATGAAGAGCGCGAATTCCTTTATACCCCACCCAATTAGAATTATAGGAAGTAAAACATAAATGGAGAAAAATCTCACCATAAGATCAGCCAATAAAAGAAAAAAGTCCCTAATTCTGCAGAACGTTCTGAGCACGTGAAAAGTCAATAGCCTAAAGATAAAAAAGAAAAAGTCTACCATTTTTTTGACAGCAGCTCTTATTGCCCCTTTGGCCTTTTCTCTTATATGATTCAAGAATTGATTCATATTTGTTTCCCTCCTATAAACAATATAATATAATATAACTTTCGTGCTTTGGTTTAGTGAGTCGTACGAGATCGTGTTTACATACCTATGAACTTACCCTCTTCAAGTATATTGGATACTACTATACTCATAATTTTTTAGTGTGTCAACCCTCTCTTCACGTATTTTATTATACGTATTTTTTTATATAATAAAATAAAAAAAAACCTCTACTTTGTGCAAGTGATAAGAGAGAATATGAAAGATTTTCTTATTTTTCTTGATTTTCTCAAGATTTTGAACCTTGCCATGAATAAACTTCTATATCTCGATCTCAATATATACATATATAATCTCTACATATATCTCTATATGTACATATATTATGTACATTATGCAGTAGACCCATAATGGGAAATCAAAGTGGCTAATTTTGGAATTGAATAAAAAGCCCTTTTAACTCAGTGGTAGAGTAATGCCATGGTAAGGCATAAGTCATCGGTTCAAATCCGATAAAGGGCTTTTTAATTTGGTGGTAGAGTAATGCCATGGTAAGACGTAAGTCATCGGTTCGAATCCGATAAAGTACTTTTCTACTAAATTTATTATTTATTCACCTTTTTTTCTTTGTTTTTGAAAATTTCTCTATTTTTTTCTTGAATTTTATGACTTAGTGTGGGATGCATGCATTTTTGGTCTGAACACTAAATGAAGCACGGAGTGTAAATTGCAAAAAAGAAATCAAATTGGACTCTTTTTCCTGTTAGATCAATCAAATCACTACCTGTACTGAACTAATCTAGAATCCCTTTTATTAATCTATTCTTATTCTATACCCTTTAAATGAATTTCCCTAAAAAGTAGGAGATGATCCGTGAATTAACCTAACCATCAACTAAAAAAAAATCCTAAGAAAGCATAACAGAAAAGTAGGAAAGACTCTTTGCTTTGGATCTAGTTATACTCTTCGAGTATATTGACAATTCTAAAAAACTGCTCATACTATCATTATAGTATAATGACGAGCGGTTGTATATGGCCCTATCGTTTAGTGATGCCCCTATCGTCTAGTGGTTCAGGACATCTCTCTTTCAAGGAGGCAGCGGGGATTCGACTTCCCCTGGGGGTAGGGAGTATTATGAAAGGAGGTTAATCATAGATTATCAAAAACCCTAGAATAAATTCTTCCTGGGTCGATGCCCGAGCGGTTAATGGGGACGGACTGTAAATTCGTTGACGATATGTCTACGCTGGTTCAAATCCAGCTCGGCCCAAAAATCTAGGGCTTCGTGAATATGAACTAAATCCATTTTTTTTCTTCCATAAAAAAAAATGTCTGATCCATAGAAATAAAGGATAAAGAGAAAGGGGGAAATTTCTTTCTAATCCATATTTCTCTCATTCCTTTTTTACAAACAAAAGAGTTTTTCTTATTGAAAGGTGGATTATCATCCATTTTAAGCGATAAAAAATCGCGACATACTAGTTATGTCACTCTCACTATACCCACATACGATATATGGGTATGTAGTATATGATTCGTCTATTTCTTAGAGTACGACAGACGAATCGAATCTTCTTATGGTTCTATTTAAAAATAGGTATAGGTATGCCATACACCCCGCGGGGATTGTAGTTCAATTGGTCAGAGCACCGCCCTGTCAAGGCGGAAGCTGCGGGTTCGAGCCCCGTCAGTCCCGAACTAGGGTTCAATGAATGGGTAAATTCATCTTTCCTTTTTCCATAAAAAATTTCCATCAAAAAAAGGGGGCAGGAGACAGGATCAAATACCTATGGGGCATCCTTACTTCACTTTTTTGATTTCGCATTTTTCATTAAAGAGGGAGGGAAGGCCTATAGGAATTTCTTTTTTCACTACTCCCGGTTGATAAAGAAAGAAATACATATCATACGTGGATTAGTATAATTTAGGATATTACTCTATCCTTATGATGATACCATCCTCATCTTAACTTCCTATTCGACTCTTATGGATTATGGAATAGAGTACCGGTATTTTATCGGAATCCATACATAAATTGTATTCATTTATTCTTAGACAGTGAATTTAATATAATTAGTACTTTTTGGGTTAAACCAGGCCCCTTCCATTTTGTAGTTCCAACTTTGTTTGTGTATGTTCAATGACTAATTGGAAAGAATCTATCTCATTCTCATTCCATTTGCGGACTCCTTTTTTATGGATCCGCTCTCATCTTTAGACCCAAAAAGTGGATATTGATAGTAACCTAATAAAATAAAAGAAAAACCAAGCAAAGCAAACGCCCTTTTTCCTAAATTGAAAATATTCGATTTTTTTTATTTAAGCCCTCTTTTCTCCATCTCACTTCTACTTCTACTGCTTATTTGTATGTCTATGTGACCCATAGAAAGTCGGTCATATAATACATACATACATAATTGTATGTATAACTATAAGAAAAAGGAAGGGAAATTGGATAAGATAAGAAAGATCGTGGGTTATAGATATAGAAAAGAAAAAGTAGAAAAGGATGAAAAAAAGAGAGAATTCCTAATCCAATCAAAAAACCAATTTTGGTCTTAGTATGAATAAGGGATCTTCCTATGTTATACTATTCCACTCTCAACCATGAATTGATTTGATAGATCCGATATTCATAATATTGAATTGATTCAGTATTATCAGAATGCAAGTCCTCCCCTTGAATTTACAGGATACCCCTTTTTCCTCTCCATGGGATTACATCCCGAGTTATTGCGAAAAAAAAAGAGGTTATGGAAGTCAATATTCTCGCATTTATTGCTACTGCACTGTTCATTCTAGTTCCTACTGCCTTTTTACTTATTATTTATGTAAAAACAGTCAGCCAAAATGATTAATTGGAATTCCAATTAATCATTGAAGAAATGAAAAAGGGATTAAATAAAAGAAAAATCCAAGTCTTAAATGAAAGGATCTGGTTGGAATCATAAAGTGTGGTAGAAAGAACTATATGTAGTTCTTTCTACCACACTTTAGAGTCTTTCTATTATATTATCTTGAATCTACATAGAATAGATTAGTAGATTGAAATAGTAGTCTAATTCAATTTCTTTTTTCACTGCATCCACTTAATTTCAATCAAGTCAAAATAAAAAAATCGAAGACAATTCTTCACGAAAGAATCCATGGAGGGAGAGAAAAATAATATGAGAATAGACTATAGTAAAAGAAAAAAAGTAAAAGTCAAAATCAGCGAATCTTTCATGCTTAAACATGCGGCGAGATGCTTCAAAAGAGCATAAAAATTTTTCTAAGAATAAGAAAAGAGTATAAAACAAATGGAAAGTGTGCGATATGTTGTGAATAGCTCCGTGGAAGAAAGTCTAATTTTCTTATGTATAGAACTTTTTTAACCATTCGTCACTTCTAGTAGAAATTATGAATTGCTGTAATCGCTCTTTCTATTTCTATAGAGTAGAATAGAACGACTCCTTCTTACAAGAGTTTCTTACAGGAGTGAAACAAAACTAAAGAAAGAAAGAATAAAGTTTGGCAAAATGATTAATGCAAAAGGATCAATTAAAGAAAAGAGTTGATACAACAATTCGACTACTCAATCAATTAGTAGTATCCCTAGAGTCCACTCCTCCCCCATACTACTAGTGAAAGAGAAAATGTAAAGACTACCATTAAAGCAGCCCAAGCGAGACTTACTATATCCATGTAAATTATGTCTCCTATTTCTATGAAGAAATTATTCTACTATTGATCAATAATCATAGTGGAATCAAGGGTACAGAGTCAAAAAGGGATTCTGCCCTAAGGCTATGGATGAATCAGTTCAAGGAATTTACTCCTAACAAATTCTTATAGGATTTCTGGTAGAATTGGAGAGCATTAAGTATAAATACGATACATAGCCCTTTTCCTTAAAAAAGAGTACGGGGATGATGTCCTGAATGGAAGACGCGGGAATAGAAAGATTTTTTCTTCCTTTTGTTACCTTTTTTTTATAAGCAAAGGACGTCAGAATATACCATAAAATTAGGATAGATAAATATTTATTGGATACCTACCTTGCCTATGTTTATTTTTAACCTAAACCCTACAGCCCCGCTTTCTATCATTCTATGAAAGAATGAGGAGACTTTATCCACAACTCCGAAATTGATTTTTGATCAGCCTATTCAATCTGATTCTCGACGGAATCAGTAGCCCTTACTTTAGTGTATGTAGGTAGCATAAGATGTACGATAAATAAAATGTATAATAATTAGGAAGTCTTGATATTCCTTCGTGGAGTCCCTTCTTCAATCTTAGATTGAAAAAAAAAAAGAATGCCCCTTAGGAGCCCTTTGAATATCAAGATTTCTGACATCTTAGCCTCGTAGTTTTAAATTCTCGAATCGAATCAATTAAGAATCAATTCAAATTAATAAAAGAATAAGTAAACGCTACCTCATCCCTATTGGTAGCCGATTGGGCCACTACCGACAAAACAAACCCTAATAGAACTATGGATTCTCAAAATCCAGTATCGCCAGGCCTAGTTATTCTCTTGCTCCAGCTTATGCGGGGTACGAATTTGTCGAGTTCGATCAGTACTATAAGCCTAAGTATTTTATTGATCAGGCGGCACCCAGATTTGAACTGGGGATAAAGGATTTGCAGTCCCCTGCCTTACCGCTTGGCCATGCCGCCAAAAAATCCGATCTAAAATCGAGAAAAGAGCAAGTATTCATCCACGTTTTCTTACTAAAACCCCCTTTCTTTTATCTTGAATCTAATTCTACTTACTTTTTTCCAATATTTTTCCAAAAATCTATTCCTGCTTTTTTTGGATCCAGTTTCGATTATTCTCCTCCATGGATTCTATCTTAAAACACACATTGCTAACACTAGAAAACTTCCCTTTTCTTTCTATTGAGATGAAAAAGGAGAAAAAGTGGATTTCCAGTCACAGGCTGCAAAATTCAGAACAAATTGGAACCATTAACTAGAATTCTCCTTTTTTTTGAATTGCAGTAGTGAACGACTCTTAAATCAGTATTCTCTCCCCCCCTTCCTTTTAATGGCATAATAAAATAGAATGGGTTTATGCCTAATCCGTGTATAGGTAAACTCCAGGTCCGAACAGCATTATTATCCATAACAGCATTATTATCCATGGATCCCCCTTATGTACATATCTCTATGGGGAATCGTGCTTTAATTTTTCATTGCATTAAATATCTTGAATAAAAAAAGGAAATTTGCTCTGATATAGAGTATGACCTGACCATCTTGGCCCACCCAAGTGAAATTACGATAAAAGCAGGGATATGTGGAGAGGTGGATAACTAGATTGGCATGTACTTAAAAAAAGGACTTACTTTATTTTAGGATTCTACAATGAAATCCTATATTTTCTAGCAATTCTACTACTACGAAACAAAAAAGAACCCTCAAATTCTTTTTTGAAATTAAACTAAGCGTGCTATTCTAAATCGAACTAAAGTCAAACTTTCTAGTGCTTATAAATTATTATATTATGGCTTTATCCCATTCATAGAAAGGAGATAAAATGAGAAATCTTTGCCATCCAATCTGATTAGAATATCATTAAGTGGCAGAATTTTTTTCTAGGAATGTTTTATCAATTCATTTTCATTCGATTTGTACCCCTGGCAAATTCGAACTTTCCTCAAAATTGTCTCTATTCATATGTAATTGTCTCTATTCATATGTATGAAATACATATATGAAATACGTATGTGGAGTTCCCTAGAATTTCATGTGATTCAGTAAACAGAATATAGATTCCATGATTGCTAGATCGATCCATAGGGATTGATGAAGAGTGAGCTGATAATGGAATTTTTCTTCGATAAAAAGGAAACTTAAGATGCTCCGGAATGGAAATGAGGGAATGTCCACAATACCCGGATTTAGTCAGATCCAATTCGAGGGATTTTTTAGGTTCATTAATCAAGGCTTGGCAGAAGAACTTGAGAAGTTTCCAACAATTAAAGATCCAGATCACGAAATTGCATTTCAATTATTTGCGAAAGGATATCAATTGCTAGAACCCTCAATAAAAGAAAGGGATGCTGTGTATGAATCACTCACCTATTCTTCCGAATTATATGTATCTGCGAGATTAATTTTTGGTTTCGATGTGCAAAAGCAAACCATTTCTATTGGAAACATTCCTATAATGAATTCCTTAGGAACCTTTATAATAAATGGAATATACCGAATTGTGATCAATCAAATATTGCTAAGTCCTGGTATTTACTACCGCTCGGAATTAGACCATAAGGGAATTTCTATCTACACCGGGACTATAATATCAGATTGGGGAGGAAGATCGGAATTAGCAATTGATAAAAAAGAAAGGATATGGGCTCGCGTAAGTAGAAAACAAAAGGTATCTATTCTAGTTCTATCATCAGCTATGGGTTCGAATCTAAGAGAAATTCTAGATAATGTTTCCTACCCTGAAATTCTCTTGTCTTTCCCGAATGCTAAGGAGAAGAAGAGGATTGAGTCAAAAGAAAAAGCTATTTTGGAGTTTTATCAACAATTTGCTTGTGTAGGTGGGGACCTGGTATTTTCGGAGTCCTTATGTGAGGAATTACAAAAGAAATTTTTTCAACAAAAATGTGAATTAGGAAGGATTGGTCGACGAAATATGAATCGGAGACTGAATCTTGATATACCTCAGAACAATACATTCTTGTTACCACGAGATGTATTGGCCGCTACGGATCATTTGATTGGAATGAAATTTGGAACGGGTATACTTGACGATGACGATATGAATCACTTGAAAAATAAACGTATTCGTTCGGTTGCGGATCTGTTACAAGATCAATTCGGACTGGCTCTTGATCGTTTACAACATGCGGTTCAAAAAACTATCCGTAGAGTATTCATACGTCAATCGAAACCGACTCCACAAACTTTGGTAACTCCAACTTCAACTTCGATTTTATTAATAACTACTTATGAGACCTTTTTTGGCACATACCCCTTATCTCAAGTTTTTGATCAAACTAATCCATTGACACAAACTGTTCATGGGCGAAAAGTGAGTTGTTTGGGTCCTGGAGGATTGACGGGGAGGACTGCAAGTTTTCGGAGCCGAGATATTCATCCGAGTCACTATGGGCGTATTTGTCCAATTGACACGTCCGAAGGAATCAATGTTGGACTTACTGGATCCTTAGCTATTCATGCGAGAATTGATCACTGGTGGGGATCCATAGAGAGTCCATTTTATGAAATATCTGAGAAAGCAAAAGAAAAAAAAGAGAAACAGGTGGTTTATTTATCACCAAATAGAGATGAATATTATATGATAGCAGCAGGAAATTCTTTGTCTTTGAATCAGGGTATTCAGGAAGAACAGGTTGTTCCAGCTAGATACCGTCAAGAATTCCTGACTATTGCATGGGAACAGATTCATGTTAGAAGTATTTTTCCTTTCCAATATTTTTCTATTGGAGGTTCTCTCATTCCTTTTATTGAGCATAATGATGCGAATCGGGCTTTAATGAGTTCTAATATGCAGCGCCAAGCAGTTCCGCTTTCTCGGTCCGAGAAGTGCATTGTTGGAACTGGATTGGAACGCCAAACAGCTCTAGATTCGAGGGTTTCCGTTATAGCCGAACGCGAGGGAAAGATCATTTCTACTGATAGTCACAAGATCCTTTTATCAAGTAGTGGGAAGACTATAAGTATTCCTTTAGTTACCCATCGGCGCTCTAACAAAAATACTTGTATGCACCAAAAACCTCGGGTTCCATGGGGTAAATCCATTAAAAAAGGACAAATTTTAGCAGAGGGAGCTGCTACAGTTGGTGGGGAACTTGCTTTAGGAAAAAACGTATTAGTAGCTTATATGCCATGGGAAGGTTACAATTTTGAAGACGCAGTACTAATTAGCGAACGTTTGGTATATGAGGATATTTATACTTCTTTTCACATCCGAAAATATGAAATTCAGACGGATACGACAAGCCAAGGCTCCGCTGAAAAAATCACTAAAGAAATACCACATCTAGAAGAACATTTACTCCGCAATTTGGACAGAAATGGAGTTGTTAGGTTGGGATCCTGGGTAGAAACTGGCGATATTTTAGTAGGTAAATTAACGCCTCAGATAGCGAGCGAATCGTCGTATATCGCGGAAGCTGGATTATTACGGGCCATATTTGGTCTTGAGGTATCCACTTCAAAAGAAACTTCTCTCAAACTACCTATAGGTGGAAGAGGGCGCGTTATCGATGTGAAATGGATCCAGAGAGACCCCCTAGACATAATGGTTCGTGTATATATTTTACAGAAACGTGAAATCAAAGTTGGGGATAAAGTAGCCGGAAGACACGGGAATAAGGGGATCATTTCCAAAATTTTGCCTAGGCAAGATATGCCCTATTTGCAAGATGGAACACCTGTTGATATGGTCTTCAATCCCTTAGGAGTACCCTCACGAATGAATGTGGGACAAATATTTGAAAGCTCGCTCGGATTAGCAGGGGATCTGCTAAAGAAACATTATAGAATAGCACCCTTTGATGAGAGATATGAGCAAGAGGCTTCAAGAAAACTTGTGTTTTCAGAATTATATGAAGCCAGTAAACAAACAAAAAATCCATGGGTATTTGAACCCGAGTACCCGGGAAAAAGTAGAATATTTGATGGAAGAACAGGAGACCCCTTCGAACAACCTGTTCTAATAGGGAAGTCCTATATCTTAAAATTAATTCATCAAGTTGATGAAAAAATCCATGGACGTTCTACTGGGCCCTACTCACTTGTTACACAACAACCCGTTAGAGGAAGAGCCAAGCAAGGGGGACAACGAGTAGGAGAAATGGAAGTTTGGGCTTTAGAAGGATTTGGTGTTGCTCATATTTTACAAGAGATACTTACTTATAAATCTGATCATCTTATAGCTCGCCAAGGAATACTTAATGCTACGATCTGGGGAAAAAGAGTACCTAATCACGAGGATCCTCCAGAATCTTTTCGAGTGCTCGTTCGAGAACTACGATCTTTGGCTCTAGAACTGAATCATTTCCTTGTATCTGAGAAGAACTTCCAGGTTAATAGGGAGGAAGTTTGATCGGAATAAATATAAATTCTTTTCTTATTTCTATTTTATGATTGACCAATATAAACATCAACAACTCCAAATTGGACTCGTTTCCCCTCAACAAATAAAGGCTTGGGCTAACAAAAACCTACCTAATGGGGAAGTCGTTGGCGAAGTCACAAGGCCCTCTACTTTTCATTATAAAACCGATAAACCAGAAAAAGATGGATTGTTTTGCGAAAGAATCTTTGGACCCATAAAAAGCAGAATTTGTGCTTGTGGAAATTCTCGAGCGAGCGTAGCTGAAAACGAAGACGAAAGATTTTGCCAAAAATGCGGGGTAGAATTTGTTGATTCTCGGATACGAAGATATCAAATGGGATACATCAAACTCGCATGTCCCGTGACTCATGTGTGGTATTTGAAAGGTCTTCCTAGTTATATTGCGAACCTTTTAGATAAACCCCTTAAGAAATTGGAGGGCCTAGTATACGGCGATTTCTCTTTTGCTAGGCCCAGCGCTAAAAAACCCACTTTCTTACGATTACGAGGTTTATTCGAAGATGAAATTTCATCCTGTAACCACAGCATTTCTCCCTTTTTTTCTACCCCAGGCTTTGCAACATTTCGAAATCGGGAAATTGCGACAGGAGCAGGTGCTATTAGAGAACAATTAGCAGATTTGGATTTGCGAATTATTATAGAGAATTCCTTGGTCGAATGGAAGGAATTAGAAGACGAGGGGTATAGTGGAGATGAATGGGAAGATAGAAAAAGACGAATAAGAAAAGTTTTTTTGATTAGACGCATGCAATTGGCGAAACATTTTATTCAAACAAATGTAGAACCAGAATGGATGGTTTTGTGCTTATTACCGGTTCTTCCTCCCGAATTGAGACCCATTGTTTATAGGTCTGGGGATAAAGTAGTGACTTCGGATATTAATGAACTTTATAAGAGAGTTATCCGTCGGAACAACAACCTTGCCTATCTATTAAAAAGAAGTGAATTAGCGCCAGCAGATTTAGTAATGTGCCAGGAAAAGTTGGTACAAGAAGCCGTGGATACACTTCTTGATAGTGGGTCCCGCGGGCAACCAACGAGGGATGGTCACAATAAAGTATACAAATCACTTTCAGATGTAATTGAAGGTAAAGAGGGAAGGTTTCGTGAGACTCTGCTTGGGAAACGGGTCGATTACTCGGGGCGTTCTGTCATTGTTGTGGGTCCTTCACTTTCATTACATCAATGTGGATTACCTCTAGAGATAGCAATAAAGCTTTTTCAGCTATTTGTAATTCGCGATTTAATCACGAAACGCGCTACTTCTAATGTCAGGATTGCTAAAAGGAAAATTTGGGAAAAGGAACCCATTGTATGGGAAATACTTCAAGAAGTTATGCGGGGACATCCTGTACTGTTGAATAGAGCACCTACCCTGCATAGATTAGGCATACAGGCCTTCCAACCCACTTTAGTAGAGGGGCGTACTATTTGTTTACACCCATTAGTGTGTAAGGGTTTCAATGCGGACTTTGATGGGGATCAAATGGCTGTTCATCTACCTTTATCCTTGGAAGCTCAGGCGGAAGCCCGTTTACTTATGTTTTCTCATATGAATCTCCTATCTCCTGCTATTGGAGATCCTATTTGCGTACCGACCCAAGACATGCTTATAGGACTTTATGTATTAACGATTGGAAACCGTCGGGGTATTTGTGCAAATAGATATAATAGTTGCGGAAACTATCCAAATCAAAAAGTAAGTTACAATAATAATAATTATAAGTATACGAAAGATAAAGAACCCCATTTTTCTAGTTCCTATGATGCACTGGGAGCTTATAGACAGAAACGAATCAGTTTAGACAGTCCCTTGTGGCTCCGATGGAAACTAGATCAACGCGTCATTGGGTCAAGAGAAGTTCCGATTGAAGTTCAATATGAATCTTTGGGGACTTATCATGAGATTTATGCCCACTATCTAATAGTGGGAAATAGAAAAAAAGAAATCCGTTCTATATACATTCGAAGCACTCTTGGTCATATTTCTTTTTATAGAGAAATAGAGGAAGCCATACAAGGATTTAGTCAGGCCTATTCATACACTATCTAAACAAGGAAGTTAGATTCGGCGATGCCCCTTTCGGGGGGCATTCCGATTTCGCTAGTATCATCATTTTTGCCGCGCGAATCCAGATTGAGATTAAGGAAAGGAAGTTAATTAAATTTTCGAATCACTGACTCAGGCCCATTGTCGAATCCTACTCAGCAATTGTCGAATCCTACTCAGCCGAAAAAGGGGGTACTTATGTATGGCGGAACGGGCCAATCTGGTCTTTCATAATAAAGAGATAGACGGAACTGCTATGAAACGACTTATTAGCAGATTAATAGATCATTTCGGAATGGGATATACATCCCATATACTGGATCAAATAAAGACTCTGGGCTTTCATCAAGCCACTACTACATCGATTTCATTAGGAATCGAGGATCTTTTAACAATACCCTCTAAGGGATGGTTAGTCCAAGACGCGGAACAACAGAGTTTTCTTTTGGAGAAACACTATTATTATGGGGCTGTACACGCGGTAGAAAAATTACGCCAATCCGTTGAGATATGGTATGCTACAAGTGAATATTTGAAACAAGAAATGAATTCGAATTTTCGGATAACGGATCCTTCTAATCCAGTCTATCTAATGTCTTTTTCAGGAGCTAGAGGAAATGCATCTCAAGTACACCAATTAGTAGGTATGAGAGGATTAATGGCGGATCCTCAAGGACAAATGATTGATTTACCTATTCAAAGCAATTTACGCGAGGGACTTTCTTTGACAGAATATATAATTTCCTGCTACGGAGCCCGTAAAGGGGTTGTAGATACTGCTGTACGAACAGCGGATGCTGGATATCTTACACGTAGACTTGTTGAAGTAGTTCAACATATTATTGTGCGTAGAAGAGATTGTGGTACTATCCGAGGTATTTCTGTGAGTCCTCAAAATGGGATGACGGAAAAACTTTTTGTCCAAACACTAATTGGTCGTGTATTAGCAGACGATATATATATCGGTTCACGATGCATTGCCGCTCGAAATCAAGATATTGGAATTGGATTAGTCAATCGATTCATAACTGCCTTTCGAGCACAACCATTTCGAGCACAACCAATATATATTAGAACCCCCTTTACTTGCCGGAGCACATCTTGGATCTGTCAATTATGTTATGGTCGGAGTCCCACTCATGGCGATCTGGTCGAATTAGGGGAAGCCGTAGGTATTATTGCGGGTCAATCAATTGGGGAGCCAGGGACTCAACTAACATTAAGAACTTTTCATACTGGTGGAGTATTCACAGGGGGTACTGCCGACCTTGTACGATCCCCTTCGAATGGAAAAATCCAATTCAATGAGGATTTGGTTCACCCCACACGTACCCGTCATGGGCAGCCTGCTTTTCTATGTTATATAGACTTGCATGTAACTATTCAGAGTCAGGATATTCTATATAGTGTGAATATTCCCTCAAAAAGCTTGATTCTAGTGCAAAATGATCAATATGTAGAATCCGAACAAGTAATTGCGGAGATTCGTGCCGGAACGTCCACTTTGCATTTTAAAGAAAGGGTACAAAAGCATATTTATTCCGAATCAGACGGGGAAATGCACTGGAGTACTGATGTTTACCATGCGCCCGAATATCAATATGGTAATCTTCGTCGATTACCAAAAACAAGCCATTTATGGATATTGTCAGTAAGTATGTGCAGATCCAGTATAGCGTCTTTTTCGCTCCACAAGGATCAAGATCAAATGAATACTTATTCTTTTTCTGTTGACGGAAGATATATCTTTGACCTCTCAATGGCTAATGATGATCAAGTAAGACATAGACTGTTGGATACTTTTGGTAAAAAAGATAGGGAAATTCTTGATTATTCAACGCCGGATAGAATCATGTCCAACGGCCATTGGAATTTTGTCTATCCTTCTATTCTTCAAGATAATTCGGATTTATTGGCGAAAAAGCGAAGAAATAGGTTCGTTATTCCATTACAATATCATCAAGAACAAGAGAAAGAACTAATATCCTGTTTGGGGATTTCTATTGAAATACCCTTTATGGGTGTTTTACGTAGAAATACTATTTTTGCTTATTTTGACGATCCACGATACAGAAAAGATAAAAAGGGTTCAGGAATTGTGAAATTTAGATATAGGACCCTAGAGGACGAATATAGGACCCTAGAGGACGAATATAGGACTCGAGAGGAAGACTCAGAGGACGAATATGGGAGCCCAGAGAACGGATATAGGACCCGAGAGGACGAATATGAAACCCTAGAAGACGAATATAGGACTCTAGAGGACGAATATGAAACCCTAGAAGATGAATATGGGATCCTAGAGGACGAATATGAAACCCTAGAAGACGAATATAGGACTCGAGAGGAAGACTCAGAGGACGAATATGGGAGCCCAGAGAACAAATATAGGACCCGAGAGGACGAATATGGAACTCTAGATGAAGACTCAGAAGACGAATATGGGAGCCCGGAGGAAGGCTCAGAGGACGAATATGGGACTTTAGAGGAAGACTCAGAAGAAGACTCAGAGGACGAATACGGGAGCCCAGAGGAAGATTCCATCTTAAAAAAAGAGGGTTTGATTGAGCATCGAGGAACAAAAGAATTTAGTCTAAAATACCAAAAAGAACTAGATCGGTTTTTTTTCATTCTTCAAGAACTGCATATCTTGCCCAGATCCTCATCCCTAAAGGTACTTGATAATAGTATCATTGGAGTGGATACACAACTCACAAAAAATACAAGAAGTCGACTAGGTGGATTGGTCCGAGTGAATAGAAAAAAAAGCCATACGGAACTCAAAATCTTTTCCGGAGATATTCATTTTCCTGAAGAAGCAGATAAGATATTAGGTGGTAGTTTGATACCACCAGAAAGAGAAAAGAAAGAATCTAAGGAATCAAAAAAAAGGAAAAATTGGGTCTATGTTCAACGGAAAAAAATTCTCAAGAGCAAGGAAAAGTATTTTGTTTCGGTTCGACCTGCAGTCGCATATGAAATGGACGAAGGGAGAAATTTAGCAACACTTTTCCCGCAGGATCTCTTGCAAGAAGAGGATAATCTCCAACTTCGACTTGTCAATTTTCTTTCTCATGAAAATAGCAAGTTAACTCAAAGAATTTATCACACGAATAGTCAATTTGTTCGAACTTGCTTAGTAGTGAATTGGGAACAAGAAGAAAAAGAGGAGGCTCGTGCTTCCCTTGTTGAGGTAAGAGCAAATGATCTGATTCGTGATTTCCTAAGAATTGAGTTAGTAAAGTCCACTATTTCGTATACACGAAGAAGGTATGATAGGACAAGTGCAGGACCGATTCCCAATAATAGGTTAGATCGCACCAATACCAATTCCTTTTATTCCAAGGCGAAGATTCAATCACTTAGCCAACATCAAGAAGCTATTGGCACCTTGTTGAATCGAAATAAAGAATACCAATCTTTGATGATTTTGTTGGCATCCAACTGTTCTAGAATTGGTTTATTCAAGAATTCGAAATATCCCAATGCGGTAAAAGAATCGAATCCTAGAATTCCTATTCGAGATATTTTTGGGCCCTTAGCTGCTATTGTACCTAGTATATCGAATTTTTCTTCATCTTACTATTTACTAACGCATAATCAGATCCTGTTAAAAAAATATTTGTTCCTTGACAATTTGAAACAAACCTTCCAAGTACTTCAAGGGCTTAAATACTCTTTAATAGATGAAAATCAAAGGATTTCGAATTTCGATAGTAACATCATGTTGGATCCATTCCATTTGAATTGGCACTTTCTCCATCATGATTCTTGGGAGGAGACATCGGCAATAATTCACCTTGGACAATTTATTTGCGAAAATGTATGTCTATTTAAATCGCACATAAAAAAATCTGGTCAAATTTTCATTGTTAATATTGATTCCTTTGTTATAAGAGCAGCTAAGCCTTATTTGGCCACTACAGGAGCAACTGTTCATGGTCATTATGGAGAAATCCTTTACAAAGGAGATAGGTTAGTTACGTTTATATATGAAAAATCGAGATCTAGTGACATAACGCAAGGTCTTCCAAAAGTAGAACAAATCTTTGAAGCGCGTTCAATTGATTCACTATCGCCGAATCTCGAAAGGAGAATTGAGGATTGGAATGAGCGTATACCAAGAATTCTTGGGGTCCCCTGGGGATTCTTGATTGGAGCTGAGCTAACCATAGCCCAAAGTCGTATCTCTTTGGTTAATAAGATCCAAAAGGTTTATCGATCCCAAGGGGTACAGATCCATAATAGACATATAGAGATTATTATACGCCAAGTAACATCAAAAGTGCGGGTTTCCGAAGATGGAATGTCTAATGTTTTTTCACCTGGGGAATTAATCGGATTATTGCGAGCGGAACGAGCAGGGCGAGCTTTGGATGAATCGATCTATTATCGGGCAATCTTATTGGGAATAACAAGGGCTTCCCTGAATACCCAAAGTTTCATATCTGAAGCAAGTTTTCAAGAAACTGCTCGAGTTTTAGCAAAAGCTGCCCTACGAGGTCGTATTGATTGGTTGAAAGGCCTCAAAGAAAACGTAGTTCTGGGGGGGATTATACCTGTTGGTACCGGATTCCAAAAATTTGTGCATCGTTCCCCACAAGACAAGAACCTTTATTTCGAAATTCAAAAAAAAAATCTATTCGCGTCGGAAATGAGAGATATTTTGTTTCTCCATACAGAATTAGTTTCTTCTGATTCTGACGTAACAAACAATTTCTATGAGACATCAGAACCCCCATTTACCCCCAATTATACGATTTAAGGATACATAAAGCAGATTTTTTGACTTTAAACTAGACTTTTGACCTTAGAACACTAACAGGTCAGATTTTAGATTTTTATTTTAATAAGTAAAAGAAGTCAGTTAATTCATTAAGGTTACGTTTATACCATGTATCAATGGCCAATTCTCAGTGGAAGGTTACATCGGAACAATTATTATTTATTTCAAGCTATTTCGGCTCTTTCTTAATCTTCAAAAAGAAATAAATTCCGTAATTGAATGGTAGGATGAAAAAAAAAGAAAAAATCAAAAGGAAGTGTGGAAAAAATGACAAGAAGATATTGGAACATCAATTTGAAAGAGATGATAGAAGCGGGAGTTCATTTTGGTCATGGTATTAAGAAATGGAATCCTAAAATGGCCCCTTACATCTCGGCAAAGCGTAAAGGTACTCATATTACAAATCTCGCTAGAACGGCTCGCTTTTTATCAGAAGCTTGTGATTTAGTTTTTGATGCAGCAAGTCAGGAAAAAAGCTTCTTAATTGTTGGTACCAAAAAAAGAGCAGCGTATTTAGTAGCATCAGCTGCAATAAGGGCTCGTTGTCATTATGTTAATAAAAAGTGGTTCAGTGGTATGTTAACGAATTGGTCGATTACGAAAACTAGACTTTCTCAATTTAGAGACTTAAGAGCAGAAGAAAAGATGGGAAAATTCCACCATCTCCCAAAAAGAGATGTGGCAATCTTGAAGAGAAAATTATCGACCTTGCAAAGATATCTCGGCGGGATCAAATATATGACGAGGTTGCCAGACATTGTGATCGTCCTCGATCAGCAAAAAGAGTATATAGCTCTTCGGGAATGTGCCATTTTGGGGATTCCTACTATTTCTTTAGTCGATACAAATTGTGACCCAGATCTCGCGAATATATCGATTCCAGCCAACGATGACACTATGACTTCAATTCGATTGATTCTTAACAAATTAGTATTTGCAATTTGTGAGGGCCGTTCTCTCTATATAAGAAATCGTTGATTAAGAAGAATAGTGAATTCTTGGGCAACTGCGTAGATTTATGGGATCACTTACTATTCTTTTTTGTTTTGTATAGATAAAAGAAGGGGAATATTGATATATATTAGAGGGTATTGATATATATTATGATCTGATGTGATTTCTTGGTATCCTAAATATAAGATTAATACTTCAAGTTGCTGAGTTGAGAAAGAGATGGTTGAATCAAAAGAATTCCTTTTTTGAAGTTCAATTTTTATCAGAGGACAATATGAATATTATACCATGTTCCATTAAAACACTCAAGGGGTTATACGATATATCGGGTGTAGAAGTAGGCCAACACTTCTATTGGCAAATAGGAAGTTTCCAAATTCATGCCCAAGTACTCATCACTTCTTGGGTCGTAATTACTATCTTGCTAGGTTCAGTTATCATAGCTGTTCGGAATCCACAAACCATCCCGACCGACGGTCAGAATTTCTTCGAATATGTGCTTGAGTTTATTCGAGACTTGAGCAAAACTCAGATTGGAGAAGAATATGGTCCCTGGGTTCCCTTTATTGGAACTATGTTCCTTTTTATTTTTGTTTCGAATTGGTCGGGTGCTCTTTTACCTTGGAAAATTATACAGTTACCCCATGGGGAATTAGCAGCGCCCACGAATGATATAAATACTACTGTTGCTTTAGCTTTACTCACGTCAGCGGCATATTTTTATGCGGGTCTTAGCAAAAAAGGATTGAGTTATTTCGAGAAATATATTAAACCAACTCCAATCCTTTTACCAATTAACATCCTAGAAGATTTCACAAAACCATTATCGCTTAGTTTTCGACTTTTCGGGAATATATTGGCGGATGAATTAGTCGTTGTTGTTCTTGTTTCTTTAGTCCCCTTAGTAGTCCCTATACCGGTCATGTTTCTTGGATTATTTACAAGCGGTATTCAAGCTCTTATTTTTGCAACGTTAGCCGCAGCCTATATAGGTGAATCCATGGAGGGTCATCATTGAATTGACTAGTTTTCGAAATAGTCTTTTTTTTTTAGCTTAGCTCAATTCATGCATGGTTCCAGATAATCCGCTTGGTTGGAAAACAAAATAGTTAGAAATGCGTATGAATATACAACCTAGAGTTGTAGGAGAGAGAATAGACTATATTACGGAATTGTCAAAGTATATATGCATTAAGGGGGGCGGAGTCAGGCTAGATCTATATCCTTAATGTCTAGAAGTCCAGTCATCTTTTGTGCGGGTTTCCACTTTAAGGAATGATTTTCGAATCCGATTCAATAGAAAATAAGAAAATACGCAAAATAGAAGAAACAAGTGTATATGGGATATTATATATTCCTAAGTTAGATTCATTATCTAATCCGATATATCGAATTCCCTCTATATGGAATTGGATTCCATATCCAGTTCTATGCAGCATATTGTTATCAATTGTATATCTTGATTTAATTCCTATTGGATTTGGATTAGGTCGATTTCAATAGGGGTTCTTCCTCTATTTCGTCTTTTATTATGGATTAGATTATAGGGGAAATAATAGGAACTCAAGGATATCGAAGAGTAAAGAAAGAAGGATGGAATGAAAGAGTTGTTGGTTGGAAAGAAAGAGAAATAGAATAATAAGAATCATATGGATTTACACAAACCTCTAATGATTAGAAACTAAAAATGAGATCTCGAAGTAGTTCGGACAATTCAGATTATCATTTCAATTTGTACTTTTTAGTTACTTCTCCCCAATAGAGCTTAGAAGTAAGAATTTCTTGGTTGATTGTATCCTTAACCATTTCTTTTTTTTTGACACGAGGAACTCACCATGAATCCACTAATTGCTGCTGCTTCCGTTATTGCTGCTGGATTGGCCGTAGGGCTTGCTTCTATTGGCCCTGGAGTTGGTCAAGGTACTGCTGCAGGACAAGCTGTAGAAGGTATTGCGAGACAGCCAGAAGCAGAAGGTAAAATACGAGGTACTTTATTGCTTAGTCTAGCTTTTATGGAAGCTTTAACAATTTATGGACTAGTTGTGGCACTAGCACTTTTATTTGCGAACCCTTTTGTTTAATCCTAAAAAAGAAAATGAGTGCTTTAGATTAGATACTTTTTTCTTTTTTTAGTAAATTGGTATTTGCTTCTGCAATTCCAATTATATCAATACTTTACTCCTATTTATTACTCCTGGAATTATCTATTTATTGGGACAGACAATACCCCACCCCAGGAAGGGCTGATTTGAGGATGATCAATTTAGAGGATATGCTCGCCTTCTTCCTTCCCGTCCTTAGTTTAGGACAGTGGAAAGTCTTTTTCCTTTTATTTTAGGAATTTTGGGAACATTTCAACAAAGGAGGTCTTTCACAGGTCAAACGAGACCTAAGACTTAATCTAAAATAAATTACTAGATTGAATCTATTTGCATTAAAAAAAAATTGCATTAAAAAAACCGATCAAAAAAGGGCGAGCGAAGTAAGTGATCGAAAAACTTTGTTCTTTGTTCGTCCTATCTATAAGAGGAGAGCATATGAAAAATGTAACCCATTCTTTCGTTTTTTTAGCTCACTGGCCATCCGCTGGGAGTTTCGGGCTTAATACCGATATTTTAGCAACAAATCTAATAAATCTAACTGTAGTGGTTGGTGTATTGATTTTTTTTGGAAAGGGAGTG